ACTGATATTCGAAAGAAACGATTACTTAATTACAGCATTGATTTTGGAATCTGTATATTTTGTGGTAATTGTGTTGAGTATTGTCCAACAAATTGTTTATCAATGACTGAAGAATATGAACTTTCTACTTATGATCGTCATGAGTTGAATTATAATCAAATTTCTTTAGGTCGGTTGCCGGTGTCAATAATTGACGATTACACAATTCGAACAATTTCTTCGAATTCACCTCAAATAAAAAATGGATAAAACCCTTGATTCAAAAAACATTTACAAAAAAGCTTTTGGATCAAAAGGAATGGGGTTTTTTCTTGGTCAATATAGTTAGTTGGCGAGAATCGTGGCTTCATTTTGATTGAAAGTTGATTCCTATTCGAATAATGATTTCAAAATAGATAGTTTCAACCTCTGCGTTCGAGAATAAGGGTAGTCCAATAACTGTATCTACATCAATCGACACCACCCCATTCCAATTTCATTCAATTAAGAAGTATCCTATTTTTGAAGATAACTTCTTTTTTCCTGGTCAGGTCAACAAAGGCATGAAATATTTCGATTTATTTTTCGATAAAATCAAATGGATTTACCTGGACCAATACACGATTTTCTTTTAGTCTTTCTGGGATTGGGTCTTATATTCGGAAGTCTGGCAGTAGTATTACTTCCGAATCCAATTTATTCGGCCTTTTCATTGGGATTGGTTCTTTTTTGTATATCCTTATTCTATATTCTATCGAACTCGTATTTTGTAGCTGCCGCGCAGCTCCTTATTTATGTAGGAGCTATAAACGTTTTAATCGTTTTTGCTGTGATGTTCATGAATGGTTCAGAATATTCCAAAGATTCTCATTTTTGGACCGTCGGGGATGGAGTTACTTCAATGGTTTGTACAAGTCTGTTTATTTCGCTAATTACTACTATTCCAGATACGTCCTGGTATGCGATCAGTTGGACTACAAAATCAAATCAGATTCTAGAGCAAGATTTGATAAGTAATAGTCAACAAATTGGAATTCATTTATCAACCGATTTTTTTCTTCCATTTGAACTCATTTCAATAATTCTTTTAGTCGCTTTAATAGGTGCAATTGCTATAGCTCGTCAATAATAAATCTTTATTAAAAGGACTAATTCAAATAGAATCAATAGAAAAGGAATGTTATAGCCCTTTAATTGGAAATTGGAATTCCTGTCTAAAATAGAATAGAAAGACTTTCTTTTTCTATGGATCTATTTCCAATCTATTTCCTTGTTTTGTTCCATACTTGTTAGAATCGAATCGATTGAATTATTGTTCAGATTGAAATGAATCAAGATTGATAAGGAGTTGGTTAATGATACTCGAACATATACTTGTTTTGAGTGCCTATTTATTTTCTATTGGTATCTATGGATTGATCACAAGTCGAAATATGGTTAGAGCCCTTATGTGTCTTGAACTTATATTCAATTCAGTTAATATCAATTTTGTCACATTTTCTGATATTTTTGATAATCGTCAATTAAGAGGAGACATTTTCTCCATTTTTGTTATAGCTATTGCAGCCGCTGAAGCAGCTATTGGACCGGCTATTGTTTCATCAATTTATCGTAACAGAAAATCAACTCGTATTAACCAATCCAATTTGTTGAATAAATAGGTTGAATCATCTAAATGGAAATGTGAATATTCATAAATTAATTCAAATTGGCAGGTAGGGTCTGACCCTGGTTGCAAAAACAGAAGAAATCAAAGTATTTTGGCCCTTTTTCATAAACCAATTCGGAAGTAGATTGATTCTGATCATTCATTGATTCGTCTGGTATCTAAATATAGGATTGGGTTAGAAGTTAGTTTACTAGACCGAAAATTGATGACGTTCAAAAATGTATAGATCCAATGTCACATTCAGTAAAGATTTATGATACATGTATAGGATGTACTCAATGTGTCCGCGCGTGCCCCACCGATGTATTAGAAATGATACCCTGGGACGGATGTAAAGCTAAACAAATCGCCTCTGCTCCAAGGACCGAGGACTGTGTTGGTTGTAAGAGATGTGAATCTGCCTGTCCAACGGATTTCTTGAGTGTTCGAGTTTATTTATGGAATGAAACAACTCGCAGTATGGGTCTAGCTTATTGATACGTTCCAGAAAACTCTCCTTGAATCCATTCTCTTTTTTTTACCGACAAAGTCCGTGCTCAAATTCAACTCTTTTGAGCACGGACTTTGCTGGCCCAAGTGTATCTTGTCTTTACCACGAATCATTTTCCTTTCTTAACCATAATTGTAGTTTTGCCGATATTCGCAGGTTCCTTAATTTTCTTTCTTCCACATAGAGGAAATAGAGTAATCCGTTGGTATACTGTTTGTATATCGATCTTAGAACTTCTTCTAACGACTTATGCATTCTGTTATCATTTCCAACCGGATGATCCATTAATCCAACTACTAGAGGATTATAAATGGATCGATTTTTTTGATTTCCATTGGAGATTAGGAATAGATGGACTCTCTATAGGACCCATTTTACTGACGGGATTCATCACTACTTTAGCTACTTTAGCGGCTTGGCCAGTTACTCGAGATTCTCGATTATTTCATTTCCTGATGTTAGCAATGTACAGTGGGCAAATAGGATTATTTGCTTCTCGGGACCTTTTACTTTTTTTCCTCATGTGGGAGTTAGAATTAATTCCCGTTTATCTACTTGTATCCATGTGGGGAGGAAAAAAACGTCTGTACTCAGCTACAAAATTTATTTTGTACACGGCGGGAGGTTCCATTTTTCTTTTAATGGGCGTTCTGGGTATCGCTTTATATGGTTCTACTGAACCAACATTAAATTTGGAAATATTAGTCAATCAGTCCTATCCGGCAGCCTTGGAACTAATCTTATATATTGGATTTTTTATTGCTTTTGCTGTCAAATTGCCAATCATACCCCTACATACATGGTTACCAGATACCCATGGAGAAGCGCATTATAGTACTTGTATGCTTCTAGCCGGAATCTTATTAAAAATGGGAGTATATGGATTAGTTCGGATCAATATGGAATTATTCCCCCATGCTCATTCTATCTTTTCTCCTTGGTTGATGATAGTAGGCGCAATACAAATAATCTATGCAGCTTTAACATCTCTCGGTCAACGGAATTTAAAAAAAAGAATAGCCTATTCCTCTGTATCTCATATGGGTTTCATAATTATAGGAATTGGTTCTATCACCGATATCGGGCTCAACGGAGCCCTTTTACAAATAATCTCTCATGGATTTATTGGTGCTGCACTCTTTTTCTTGGCCGGAACGACTTATGATAGAATACGTCTTGTTTATCTTGACGAAATGGGTGGAATAGCTATCCCAATGCCAAAAATATTCACGATGTTCAGTAGTTTTTCGATGGCCTCCCTTGCATTACCAGGTATGAGTGGTTTTGTTGCCGAATTAATCGTTTTTTTTGGACTAATTACTAGTCAAAAATACCTTTTAATGACAAAACTCCTAATTGCTTTTGTAATGGCAATTGGAATGATATTAACTCCTATTTATTTATTATCTATGTTACGCCAGATGTTCTATGGATACAAGATATTTAATGTTCCAAATTCTTCTTTTTTGGATTCTGGACCACGAGAGTTATTTCTTTCGATCTCTATTTTTTTACCCGTACTAGGTATTGGTATGTACCCAGATTTCGTTCTTTCACTATCAGTTGAAAAGGTTGAAGTTATTTTATCGAATTCTTTTTATAGATCCTTTTTATGAAAAAAAAAAAGAAAAAAAATCTCATCATTTAATGTTCGTTATACAACCCCAAAAAGAAGGCTTTTTCGTCTCTTACGTTAAGTAAAAAAATGACTTTGAACTGGCGAGAACCTGGCGAATCAAATGTTGTAGCGATTCGCCGGGTTCTCGCCAGTTGACACAAAGGTTTTTTAGCTGATATGCGCTGTACACTTTTCTATTCCTATTCGTAAGAACCCGTTTTGGAATTCAATATTCAATTAGATGAAAATGTAAAGGAACCATAACTGTGTAGTCCTATTCCTAATAGATTGACTCCAAAATAGCATATCCAAATTATAAGAAATCCAATAGACGCTACAATTGCCGAATTTGTACCCTTCCATTTTCTATTTGTTCGAGTATGTAAATAAATCGCGAATACGATCCAAGTAATAAAAGCCCAAGTTTCTTTTGGGTCCCAACTCCAATAGGATCCCCATGCCTCGTTAGCCCATACTGCTCCAGAAAGAATTCCTATGGTTAAAAAGATAAATCCTAGACTAATAACTCGATAACTCCAATAATCCAATTGTTGAATCAATTGTGACCTGTAATAATTTTTTGGAGAAAAAAAAGAAGTATTTTGTAAAACATTTCTTTTTTCATTCATGTATTCCATTTCACCAAAGAAAAATGACTGATTTAAATTTACTACACGATTACTCGTAGCAAAAAACTTTCTCTTTTTTCGAACTGTAATGACTAGAAGTGATACTGATAATAATGATCCACATAAAAGGGCCGCATAGCCTAATATCATCATACTTACGTGCATTATTAGCCACTCGGATTGAAGGGCGGGTACTAATATTGTGGATTTGTGTACTTCAGTTACAAGACCTGAAGTAGCAAAGCACTGCGTAAAAATAGCACTCGGGCCAATTATTCTGTTTAGAAGATTTTGATTTTTTTTGAAATATGGAACTAGAGGAATAAGGGAAAAACTCCATGAAAGAAAGATTAATGATTCATATAAATCGCTTAGTGGAAAATGTCCTGAATAAATCCAACGAGTAATTAATAATCCTGTTATACAGAAAAAAGTCATTATCATGCCCTTTTCGGATGAATCATATAGTTTTACCATTTCATCGACTAAAAAGCTTATCAAATGAATTGTAATTCGAATTGAAACGATCGAAAAAGAAATATGAGTTAATAAATGCTCTAAGATTGAAAATATCATAAAAATAAAAATAAAATAAAAAAAGAGTCCCTTAATTAG